CTATTTGGTTTTATTTAATATAATATAGGTATATTAGTATATATACTCCCTATTTGATCTACTCTTTATATATTTTAGTATCTATATATTATACTCTTTTAGATTCCTTATTATTGTATATACTCAATACTCACTTAAGTATAATTATATATGAAGTATAAGATATCTTTATAACAATATAACAATAAATAACAGGTACAAATTTTAAATTGAGGTACTCATTCTATGACAACTCTCAGCAACTTACCCTCTATTTTTGTGCCTTTAGTAGGCTTAGTATTTCCGGCAATTGCAATGGTTTCTTTATCTCTTCATGTTCAAAAAAACAAGATTTTTTAAATATGATGGGGTCAAATCTTATCTATTTTTTTTTTTTTTTCAAGACTTAGGCTTACTTGGATCATAGCACAAATATCTATTTTAGTCGAATAGGGTATAAACGTGGGGCTTCCTCCGAGCATAAGCTCGTATACATGTGTAAACATGATATATGAGTAAATGAATTATAGCTATTTGAAAATAGATTGGTATCGGAATTCATTTCTGAAATGTAAAGTCAATATATCTATGTGGATATCTCTAAGAAATCATAGGAAAGTGAAAAGGATGGTATTATTTTAGTTTAGATCTAAGCAACTCGATGAATTATTCCTAAAGGTTTACACCATAATAGTGCTAGTTGATGAGGTTTACTTTGGAAACAAAAAAATGAAAGTCAAATTTTGGTTATTTCCCAATTCCAATAAAATACAACTAGATCTAATATAGTATGAGTTGGCGATCAGATCGGATATGGATAGAACTTATAGCAGGATCTCGAAAAACGAGTAATTTCTGTTGGGCCTTTATTCTTTTTTTAGGTTCATTAGGGTTTTTATTGGTTGGAACTTCTAGTTATCTTGGTAGGAATTTTCTATCTTTATTTCCCTCTCAGCAAATCATTTTTTTTCCACAAGGGATCGTGATGTCTTTCTATGGAATTGCGGGTCTTTTTATTAGCTCCTATTTGTGGTGCACAATTTTGTGGAATGTAGGTAGTGGTTATGATCGATTCGATATAAAAGAAGGAATAGTATGTATCTTTCGTTGGGGATTTCCTGGAAAAAATCGTCGCATCCTCCTCCGATTCCTTATGAAAGACATTCAGTCTATCAGAATAGAAGTTAAAGAGGGTATTTATTCTCGTCGTGCCCTTTATATGGAAATCCGAGGACAGGGGTCTATTCCCTTGACTCGTACTGATGAGAATTTGACTCTACGAGAAATTGAGCAAAAAGCTGCTGAATTGGCCTATTTCTTACGTGTACCAATTGAAGTTTTTTGAAAAAAAAAAAGAAATGAACTAAAGAATGAATGCTTTCTTAGCATTAGCAAAAGGGAAAAACGAAAACTCAAGAATTCCCTTTCACTTTTTTATATAGCAATAATTTAATCAAAGTTTATTCAGAACGCTAATTTGAGCAAAAAGCAAACGTACATCGAACAATTATCAAAGGAAATAGTTTTTGTCCATAAAAATGTTTTTTTTTTTTTTTTTTCTAAATTTTGAATCTTTTGATAGATCGGGGGTTCTTTCGTTTCGAAAACCAAAAAATATTCATTATTTGAAGTGACTCTTTCGTGCATTTATCGAAAGTCGACAATTGCTTCGAATTTGAGAAATTGATATATTTTGAACCAATATAGATATAATAATTAATAATTTTTTATATTTCTTCTTCAAATTCGAATTTGAAGTGGACTCTTTCTTATTCTATATTGTTTTTTCTGTATTCTTTCTAAATTCGGGGAAAGGACTAATCACTGTACTGAATCACAAATAAAAAAGGGAATAGATTCATGGGCTTGATTTGATTATTTGTAATGGAATAGAACTGATGCTTGATAGAAATAGTAGTATCATATAGAGTCGACGAATGAGGTGAGTTCATTTAAAAATTCAAATTCACAGATGAAAAAATGGCAAAAAAGAAAGCATTCATTTCCCTTCTCTATCTTGCATCTATAGTAATTTTGCCCTGGTGGATCTCTCTCTCATTTAATAAAAGTCTGGAATCTTGGGTTACTAATTGGTGGAATACTAGGCACTTCGAAATTTTTTTGAATAATATTCAAGAAAAGAGTATTCTAAAAAAATTCATAGAATTAGAGGAACTCTCCCTCTTGGACCAAATGATAAAGGAATACCCGAAAACACATTTACAAAAGTTTAACATCGGAATTTACAACGAAACGATCCAATTGATCAAGATGCACAATGAGGATCGTATCCATACGATTTTGCATTTCTCAACAAATATAATTTCTTTCGGTATTCTAAGTGGTTATTCTATTTTAGGTAATGAAGAACTTCTTATTCTTAACTCTTGGCTTCAAGAATTCCTATATAATTTAAGTGACACAATAAAAGCTTTTTCTATTCTTTTATTAACTGATTTATGTATAGGATTCCATTCGCCCCATGGTTGGGAACTAATGATTGGCTTGGTATACAAAGATT